TGCGAGCCCCTTCTAATGGAAAAATAAAATTCAACGAGGATTTGGTTCATCCGACACGCACACGTCATGGACATCCTGCTTTTCTATGTTCTAGAGACTTGTATGTAACTATTGAGAGTGAAGATATTATACACAATGTGTGTATTCCGCCCAAAAGTTTTCTTTTAGTTCAAAACGATCAATATGTAGAATCAGAACAAGTGATTGCTGAGATTCGCGCGAGAACATCCACTTTGAATTTGAAAGAGAAGGTTCGAAAACATATTTATTCTGACTCAGAAGGCGAAATGCACTGGAATACTGATGTGTACCATGCACCTGAATTTACATATGGTAATATTCATCTCTTACCAAAAACAAGTCATTTATGGATATTATTAGGGGAGCCCCGGAGATACAGTCTAGGCCCTTGTTCGATCCACAAGGATCAAGATCAAATGAACGCTTATTCTCTTTCTGTCAAGCCAAGATATATTGCTAACCCCTCAGTAACTAATAATCAAGTGAGACACAAATTTTTTAGTTCGTATTTTTCTGGTAAAAATCAAAAAGGAGATAGGATTCCTGATTATTCAGAACTGAATCGAATGACATGTACGGGTCGTTGTAATCTCAGATATCCGACCATTCTCGACGGTAATTCTGATTTATTGGCAAAGAGGCGAAGAAATAGATTCATCATCCCACTCGAATCGATTCAAGAAGGCGAGAACCAACTAATACCTTCTTCAGGTATCTCAATGGAAATCCCCAGAAATGGTATTCTCCGTAGAAATAGTATTCTTGCTTATTTCGATGATCCTCGATATATAAGAAAGAGCTCGGGACTTACTAAATATGAGACTAGAGAACTGAATTCAATCGTCAACGAAGAGGATTTTATTGAGTATCGAGGAGTCAAGGTAGTTTGGCCAAAATACCAAAAGGAAGTAAATCCATTTTTTTTTATTCCCGTGGAAGTCCACATTTTGGCCGAATCTTCTTCCATAATGGTACGGCACAATAGTATTATTGGGGCAGATACACAAATCACTTTAAATAGAAGAAGTCGGGTAGGCGGATTGGTCCGAGTGAAGAAAAAAGCAGAAAAAATGAAACTGATAATCTTTTCTGGAGATATCCATTTTCCTGGAAAGACAAATAAGGCATTCCGATTGATACCGCCAGGAGGGGGAAAACCAAATTCCAAAGAATACAAAAAATTGAAAAATTGGCTTTATATCCAACGAATGAAACTTTCCAGGTATGAAAAAAAGTATTTTGTTTTGGTTCAACCTGTAGTCCCATATAAAAAAACGGATGGTATAAATTTAGGAAGACTTTTCCCACCGGATCTCTTGCAGGAAAGTGATAATCTACAACTTCGAGTTGTCAATTATATCCTTTATTACGACCCAATTCTTGAAATTTGGGACACAAGTATTCAATTAGTTCGGACTTCTTTAGTGTTGAATTGGGACCAAGACAAAAAAATCGAAAAGGCCTGTGCTTCCTTTGTTGAAATAAGGACAAATGGTTTGCTTAGATATTTTCTAAGAATCGACTTAGCTAAGTCACCTATTTCTTATACCGGAAAAAGGAATGATCTGTCGGGTTCAGGATTGATCTCTGAGAATGGATCAGATCGCGCTAATGTCAATCCGTTTTCTTCCATTTATTCCTATTCCAAGGCAAGGATTAAAGAATCCCTTAATCCAAATCAAGGAACTATCCATACGTTGTTGAATCGAAATAAGGAATCTCAATCTTTGATAATTTTGTCATCATCCAATTGTTTTCGAATAGGCCCATTCAACGATGTAAAATATCCCAATGTGATAAAAGAATCAATCAAAAAGAACCCCCTAATTCCAATTAGGAATTCGTTGGGCCCGTTAGGAACAGGCTTTCCAATTTATAATTTTGATTTATTTTCCCATTTAATAACCCATAATCAGATCTTGGTAACTAACTATTTGCAACTTGACAATTTCAAACAGATTTTTCAAATACTTAAATATTATTTACTGGATGAAAATGGTCAAATTTATAATCCCTATTCATGCAGTAACATCATTTTGAATCCATTCCATTTGAATTGGTATTTTCTCCATTACAATTATTGTGAAGAGACATCTCCAATCGTTAGTCTTGGGCAGTTTCTTTGTGAAAATGTATGTATAGCCAAAAAAGGACCGCATTTAAAATCGGGTCAAGTTCTAATTGTTCAAGTTGACTCTGTGGTAATACGATCAGCTAAGCCTTATTTGGCTACTCCAGGAGCAACTGTTCATGGACATTATGGGGAAATCCTTTACGAAGGCGATACATTAGTTACATTTATATATGAAAAATCAAGATCTGGTGATATAACGCAAGGTCTTCCAAAAGTGGAACAGGTGTTAGAAGTGCGTTCGATTGATTCAATATCGATGAATCTCGAAAAGAGGATTGAGGGTTGGAACAAATCTATAACAAGAATTCTTGGAATTCCTTGGGCATTCTTGATTGGTGCTGAACT